AACTAATACGCCCATTTTTACGCGAACTCATTTTAGGTATAGGTTTTGCCATATTTAATTATTTCATAAAAAGAAGTCCAAGATATATGGTATGGATATATCCATTTCATGTCAAAAACGGATCCTTTATTTCTTTTTTTTTTTTTTTACTAGTTTATAACTAGAATTAATATTCGATTTTTCTATATTATATTTTATTTTCTATTTTTTTAGAAAGCCTTTGTTTGTGAAAATATTATCCTTGTCTTTGTTTATGTCTTGGATTGGAACAAATTACTATAATTCGCCCCCGTCTTCGAATCAATCGACATTTTTCACAAATTTTACGAACGGAGGCCCTTATTTTCATATTTATCATTCCTTATTAATAAGTTAATCCAAAAATTTTGGAAGAAAATAAGGTTTCCTTACTTCTAATTGTAGCCCTCCCTGCAAAAATAATAAAGAAACTTGAAAGATACCCAAGGGAAGTGATTTATTTAGTAATTCAATCTTCGTGAATCCCCTATTTTATTCCAGTTAAACTCGTTTCGCGTATTCACCCTTGTATATAAGAGGGTGTGAAGTGATATTCTAAATTTGAATTTTCTCTCTTTCTTTTTTTACAAAAAATGGATAGAAATTTCTCATATAATTCGGATGTTAGAAAGATTACCATATGTAACATAAAACTTCTCCGCCTATTCTTTCTAATCGAGCCTCTCGATCTGTCATTATACCTCTAGAGGTTGAAAGAATTACAATCCCCATGCCCCCTAAAATTCGGGGGATTCGTTGATAATTATAATATACTCGTAGACCGGGTGTACTGATCCTTTTTAAATTTAAAAAACTTTTATATGATCCTTTCCTATTTCTTCTGTACCGTAGAGTTAAAACTAAAAAATATTTGTCGTTTTCTATATGTTTTCTGACATTTTCGACAAAACCCTCTCGTAAAAGTATTTTTACAGTGTTTTCTGTGATGTTAGTAAATGGTATTTGAACCATTCCTTTTTTATTCATATCAGCATTTCGTATATAGGTTATTATATCAGCGATGGTATCCTTACCCATAGTAAAAGAAAATGATTGTTGTCCCTTACTTTCTATATAATCAACATGCTCCTTTTTCGATTTATTATTCTCTTTTTTTTTCTATTTCTATCTTTTTATTTGATTTTATATATAATATATTCTTTTTTATCATTATTATATATTTCATTTTTATAGGTTATTTAGTATTAATCTGAAATATATCTGAAATATATAATAATTGCTACTTCTAATACTTAATAATAATAATAATTCTAAAAGGGATATATGTGAGATAAACTAGATTAATTAATCCATTTTTTTTTCACAAAAAAATGTATCCATATTATGGTTTCGTCTTATAATACCTCAGGTGCTAATGAAACTATTTTTGTGAAATTTAACTGTCTTAATTCCCGGGCGATTGCGCAAAAGATTCGAGTTCCTTTTGGATTTCCTTCTTGATCAATCACAACTGCAGCATTATCATCATACTGAATTATTATACCGTTGCTACGTTTGAGTTCTTTACAAGTACGTACAATTACAGCTCTGATCACTTCTGATCTTTCTAAGTTCGTATTTGGTACTGCTTCTTTGATTACAGCAACAACAATGTCACCAATATAAGCATATCGTCGATTACTAGCTCCTAGGATTCGAATACACATCAATTCGCGTGCTCCGCTGTTATCAGCTACATTCAAATGAGTTTGAGGTTGAATCATATCATTTTTTGTTCTTTCAGTCCAAAGATTGAGGTTATAATATTCTGTGTTCAAAAAAGGGAATCTACAATTGCATTTTTTTGTTTTCATCTTTAATAAAGACCTCTTTCCTTTGATTCTAATTATTATCTTGAATTTTTATCCTGAAATAATGAATTGAGTTCGTATAGGCATTTTGGATGCTGCTATTGAAATAGCCTTTCTTGCTATATTTTCTGGGACCCCGCCCATTTCATACAGTATTTTCTTAGGTTTAACAACAGCTACCCAATATTCAGGAGATCCCTTTCCCGAACCCATGCGTGTTTCAGTAGGTCTTACTGTAACTGGTTTGTCTGGAAATATGCGTACCCATATTTGTCCTCCTCGGCGAACATTTCGTGACATTGCTCGCCGTCCCGCTTCTATTTGTCGAGATGTTATCCAAGCGGGCTCAAGGGCCTGAAGAGCATATCTTCCGAAGCAAATATGATTACCTCGATAAGATATTCCTTTCATTCTTCCTCTATGTTGTTTACGAAATCTGGCTCTTTGGGGGTTATAATTGATGGTTCTTTCTCAATTCCATCTCTATTACAGAACCGTACATGAGATTTTCACCTCATACGGCTCCTCGCAAATGAAGCAATTCTATATATAAATAGATTTAATCGATACAATAATATGCACTAATATTCATATGTTTAATCAATAATAAAATCGCGGGATTTTTTTTTATTTCATAGAATGGTCTATTCAAAATTTTTATATCTTGTTATATTACTAAATATTTTTCTACTTAAATTATAGGATTGGCGAAAATAAAAAAAATCCAAATTATCGCGGGCGAATATTTACTCTTTTATTATCAAATTCAAATGTAATGTAGGGCACAACTCTTAAAAAAATGAATTGCTTTTTGGTTTCTTCCGCCATCCCACCTAATGAATCATTAAGATTTGTTTTTCAAAAAATCTTAAGTATTTTCAGGTTTCATCGTTCCCGCCGCTTCTCGATTAATGGTTAGGTCTGAATTCTACAACGGAGCTCTCTCATATCTAATAGTAAGATTTTTTTATAATATTTCTTTTTTCTTGAATCAATCTTCTCAGTTTTTATTGATTCAGAGCTCTTAATGTTCCGAATATATTCATATATATGCATATATCCATTAATTTATATTGATGCTTTATTACACTACCTTTTTTTTGAGATGACCCATAGACCTTTACATATTCGAATTCTATATCATTCATATATATATATTTCTCTCTTTCTTTCACCCCTTCATTTATCCGTATATTCTTATTGCTTTACAACTAATAATATTCTTTTTTTAATGTTGTACAATATTTCAGTTGATATAATAATATTAATATATATATCCTATCCTTTTTTATATTTTTTGTTTTGACTAATTCTTTAGATCTAGATAATCCGAAGCGGTGAGTTGGTTATTAGTTCTTTTTAATTAATTTATGCCATGAATCGGTTTTTTTGTTAAATTTGATGAACTGTTCTAAAAAAACTAACGAGTCGCACACTAAGCATAGCAATACAAAAAAATATCAAATGATTAATTTTATTTTTTGGTCGATTCAATCTTATAAAATTGATAATTTTGGGGGAATAAAAATCAAGTCATTTTTCATTTTTTGTTTTATTTAAAGTAAATATCGCACATTGAAGATAAAGAAAAATATTTTATTCTTTGTTTAGAAATATCCAAACTTTGATCCCTAAAACCCCATAAATAGTTCGAACTGTATAACAACAATAATCAATTTTAGCTCGAATGGTTTGTAGAGGAACCCTACCTTCTCTTATCCACTCAACACGTGCAATTTCTTTTCCGTCGATACGTCCTGCAATTTGTACTTGAACTCCTTTTGTACCCGCTTGTTCAGTTAATTCAATAGCTTTTTTCATTGCTTTACGAAACGAAACTCTATTTTTTAATTGTCCGGCTATAAATTCTGCAAGAATATTAGGGTGTTTATAAGCATTTGCAATTTTTGCAATAGCAATGTTTAGTTTTCGATTCACACAATTCATTTTTTTTTGCATATACGTCTGTAATTCTTCTATTTTTTGAGGCTTACTTTCTATTAATAATTTTGGAAATCCCATATATATTATGACTTGAATCAGATCGATTCTTTTTTGAATCTTTATCTGTCCAATTCCCTCGACACCGGAGGATACTTTTCTATTTTTTTGTATATAATTTTTGATACAATCTCGTATTTTTTTATCTTCTTGTATATTCTCGGAATAATTTCTTGGTTGTGCAAACCAAAGAGAATCATGACTCTGAGTTGTACCAAGTCTGAAACCAAGCGGATTTATTTTTTGTCCCATAATTCCCCACTACTATACATAAAATGATATGTTTTATTTGTGTAGTTTTTTTTTCAAATTTTTTTCTATATATATATAACTCATTGACTTAGTTCCTTGAAATTTATATTATAACTAGCAGCAGCTACTGCAAAATAAACCAATAAAAAAAATAAAATAAGATATTCAACTAAATTAAAGTATAAATTCTAGTATTATAATCTTTTATTTATGTACAAATCGCATCAATTACTAATTAATTACTATTTGTACTTTGTTTTGGAATTCAACCAAAAGACTATCCTTAGAGGTTTTTCTTTATCATTAAGGGTCGATTTTCATGAATAAATGAATAATTCAAATCATTTTTTTATATTTTCATTTAAAAATAATTCAATTTTGTAATATTTATTTTTATTTCTCATTTATATATATATTTTGAATTATTTTTTTTAATTTATGTTAAAATGAACGTTAACGACGAGATCTATTATCATTTTTCGCATGTCCTCGGAAGTTTAGAGTAGGTGAAAACTCTCCTAATTTATGGCCTACCATACGATCTGTTATGTAAATAGGTAAATGCTCTTTTCCATTATGGATAGCAATGGTATGACCAATCATTGTGGGTATAATGGTAGATGCTCTGGACCAAGTTATTATTATGTCTTTTTCCTCTTTTGTGTTAAGCTTTTTTATTTTTCTTAATAAATGATTCGCTACAAAAGGATTTTTTTTTTGTGAACGTGTCACAGTTAATTACTCCTTTTTCTTGTAAAGACGAAGAAACAATTTCCATTTTCTCTACTATTTACTACTTACTATTTACTACGACGACGAAGAATCAAATTATCACTATATTTCTTCCTTTTTCTACTTCTTCTTCCAAGTGCAGGAAAACCCCAAGGAGTTGCGGGTTTTTTTCTACCAATTGGGGCC